ACTAAAAACAAGAGTTCGGACAACTCCCCTTTGACATTAAAAAAAAAAGGCACAAGGTAAGGGATTTTGTCGAGGAATCTTTTTCCTATTCATGTATCATAAGATTGGTAGGGAGATTTGGATCCCTTGTTTGCTCTTCCCAGCATTTTCCATATGAAAGAAATTAGGAATAGAGAATCTATTTCAAAATCAAAACAAGGTAGATTTTATATCTATTCTTTTTTATTGGATTTGATACATTGTGGTCAATCACGTAAGATTGGTGAATTAGTTGAAAGTACGGAAAGAGAGGGATTCGAACCCTCGGTAAACAAAAGTCTACATAACAGTTCCAATGTTACGCCTTCAACCACTCGGCCATCTCTCCGACATCAGGATTATGACTGAGTATCTGGGTAAATAGCGAGTTATTCATCGTTTTTTAGATTATGGTTAATAGATACCTTTTTTGACCGGAAAAATTGGAAGTAGATAGAAGGTTTTTTTTTAATGAGTCCGCTTTTATGTTAGTTCGTACTATACAATTCCTTTGTTTGTGAGAAAATTTTCTCACAAAAGAAAAGGTAAAGGAAATAAAAAGAGTTAGAGAATGGATTACTACCTATGCCAAGATCGCGTATAAATGGAAATTTTATTGATAAAACCTTTACAATTGTAGCCGATATCTTATTACGAGTCATTCCGACAACTTCCGGAGAAAAAGAGGCATTTACTTATTACAGAGATGGTGCGATTTGATTATCATTATTTTTTTTTTATTTCTCGCCGATTTGGATTGGAATAGAAAGAAAAACGAGTATTGAAAAAAAATCTACGCTTTTGAAGGTGAAGTTTATAATATAAAAAAAACAATCCCTTCTGTCATGTATCCACGATTAATGCAGCCTTAGATGCTTCAATTGTGAATTCTAGTATTGAGCAAAAGGTTTTTACCTATGGTTCCCGTATTACAGATCAATCCTACTACACTAATACAATATACGAATAGGAGGCATAGGGGAAGAAGCACTACGCCGAGAAATCAACAACACGAAAACTTTCTTCAAAATGATTCCCTTTCTTCTTCTTCTTTGGGATTGGGACTAATTAAAATGGTTGGAACAATAAACATCCATCTCGTTCGTACTTTGGATACCCGTATAACCATTGAAGACTGTTGAAGTGACTAATTCCTGGAAATTTAGGGGCGTTGAGAACAAAGAAATTTTTAGAGTTTCCTTTTTTATTTTTATCTAGCATGAACCCACTTGGTAGTAAGAAAAGATCTTTTGCAAGAAGGTTGGCTAGGGATTTCTTGTAAAAACATTAGCCCCGCTTAGTTCATAATGACATCACATTTTTACATATATTATTTTCATTATGCACCTAAAGGAGGAGCCGTATGAGATGCAAATCTCACATACGGTTCTGAAACGGAGAATTCGTTAAAGCGAATGACGACCGTAACGGATGTCGGCTCAATCTGAAGGAAATTATGCGGAAGCATTACAGAATTATTATGAAGCTATGCGACTAGAAATTGACCCCTATGATCGAAGTTATATACTCTATAATATAGGCCTTATCCACACAAGTAATGGGGAACATACCAAAGCTTTAGAATATTATTTTCGGGCATTAGAACGAAACCCCTTTTTACCACAAGCTTTTAATAATATGGCTGTGATCTGTCATTACGTGCGACTATCTCCACTATAGAAAAAAAGAACGAACAGCTAGTCAATGAAATACTAGAAACACAAAAAAAGGGCTTTCTACATAAGCATCGTCCAAAACGATTTTTTATCAGCTGTAGCAAATAAATAAACTTCATCGATCGAAATATGAAGTGAAGACTAGATATGCCTAAATACTTTCTTTCTATGGATAAAAAAAGATTTAATTGATAGAGGAAGCACCGTAAAGATCAATTGGAAAGGTTTTGGACCGATACAACAAGAGCTGTTTATTTATATCATAATATGAGATAAATCTTAGGAATCCACTTATGTAATAGAGTAGATCCCCGAAGGTATTGAGCAGCGGTGTAGCATCAGATCCTAAAGACAGTAAGTCTTTTTCTTTTTTATGAAGTATGAAAAAGTCTTTTTCAAAGATTCTATATAAATTTTTATATGAAAGCGGGATAGTTACCTTTCAGAAAATTCTAATATCTAATAACAGTGGACATGCCTTTTTTTCTGAAGGTAGGAGAAAAGATAAAACTTATTATATTAATTAATATATTAATTAAATCAAAATGAAAGTTTGAAACTCATGTAATTACTCTCTTTTGTTTAATCCAAGAAAAATCAAATATCTATAAGAAATCTCATTCAATTAGACATTCAATTAGATATAAAGTTCAAAGTAGGTTAAAGTTAAAAAACTGGTACACCAAAACAAAAGAGTTGGTTGTCGAGCCGTATGAGGTAGGAAACTCTCAAGTACGGTTCTCAGGGAGGGAATTGACCCGCCTATTCCGACCGTGGAGAACAGGCCATTCAACAAGGAGATTCTG